GAAAGGGAAGGGATATTGGGTAGCATTAAAGGCTTTTTCATTAGCGAAATCTCTTTCTACCGGGAATTCAAAAAGTTTTTTTGTACGCCAAACAAAAATAAATAAGTAATAAAGCGTTAGAATAATTTGAATCAACTTGAAAAAATTATTCAATTAGATAATAATTTAATAATTGAATAATTTAATGATTTCCCTTTCATATTTGATATTGATTAGCTCACCAATCAATACGTAATAGAACTCTCTTCGCTTTTATGATTGATATATAAAATAATTGAATTAGGAAATCCTCTATTTACTGAATAATAACTTTTTTGTTGACAAAAGAATAAAGATCATTTCTATTCCAAGGTGGGGAGTTTTATTTTCCCCATCGACCTATTTGCAGAATTCAATTCTGCAAAATTATATATTTCCATATCTATAGAAGAACGTATATAAAAATCCTTAGTGAAAGTTAAGAACTCATCGAAACTAATTGATTCTATTTTGAAACCTTTTTATTTTCTCTGAATTATTATATAGACCCCCATGTATATCTTGCCCTTAACCCAATAGATAAAATTGCTTAATGAAATTCTGTATGACTAATTGTCAATTTTGAGTGATGCAAAATAGGTTTTTTTTCTTTCTATTTTGTCTTCAAAATCCATTTTTTGTTTTAGATTTATAAAATAAAATAAAAAGGAAATAGCTGATTAAACAATGAAAACAAAAACTTTTGGAACTCTATTCCTTAATTGAGTATAGAACGGTTTATTTACAAGAGTTCAATTCGAGGAAAGCATAAAATATAGGAAAGCCCCAGGTTAAATAAAAAAACTAAGACTCTAAACTAAAATAAAAAATAATGAACCTTCAACTTCAAATTCCTATTTGAACAACTTGTTATTGTTAGTGATCCATTTGAATCATTACTAAACTAAAATAGCTTCCTCAATCTCGACGATTGCTTATTCATAGACTATTATGAGTTCAAGACAGGCCGCTATGGTGAAATCGGTAGACACGCTGCTCTTAGGAAGCAGTGCTAATGCATCTCGGTTCGAGTCCGAGTGGCGGCATACCGTCTTATAAAAAGGATAAATAGATCTTATAATGAATTCAATTCCCGATTTACATTTTAGAATTATGTAATTAAGGGACTCTTCTTTTTTAATATTTTTTATGATATTTTCAACCTTAGAGCATATATTAACTCACATTTCCTTTTCGATCGTTTCAATTGTAATTACAATTCATTTGATAACCTTTTTAGTCGACGAAATCGTAAAACTATATGATTCGTCAGAAAAGGGCATAATAGTTACTTTTTTCTGTATAACAGGATTATTAGTTACTCGTTGGATTTCTTCGGGACATTTCCCACTAAGCGATTTATATGAATCATTAATTTTCCTTTCATGGAGTTTCTCCCTTATTCATATAATTCCGTATTTAAAAAAAAATGTTTTAATTTTAAGTAAAATAACCGGCCCAAGTGCTATTTTTACCCAAGGCTTTGCTACTTCAGGTATTTTAACTGAAATACACCAATCTGGAATATTAGTACCTGCTCTTCAATCCGAGTGGTTAATAATGCACGTAAGTATGATGATATTGGGCTATGCAGCCCTTTTATGTGGATCGTTATTATCAGTAGCACTTCTAGTGATTACATTTCGAAAAAACAGAAAGCTTTTTTATAAGAGCAATGGTTTTGTAAACGAGTCATTTTTCTTGGGTGAAAATGTTTTAGAAAATACTTCTTTTTTTTCTGCTAAAAATTATTACAGGTCCCAATTGATTCAACAATTGGATTATTGGAGTTATCGGGTTATTAGTTTAGGATTTACTTTTTTAACCATAGGAATCCTTTCGGGAGCGGTGTGGGCTAATGAAGCGTGGGGGTCGTATTGGAATTGGGACCCAAAAGAAACTTGGGCATTTATTACTTGGATCGTATTTGCAATTTATTTACATACTCGAACAAATAGAAATTTGAGGGGTGCAAATTCTGCAATTGTGGCGGCTATAGGCTTTCTTATAATTTGGATATGCTATTTTGGGGTCAATCTATTAGGAATAGGGTTACATAGTTATGGTTCTTTTCCATCAACATTTAATTGAATTCAAGACAAGTTATTACAAATACAAGAGCGGGCGGCGCATTGTATGAATCAGCGTGCGGACCGTGTGAATCAAATATTTATTGTATTGATGATTCACACGGTTTTCTACCATATGTAGTTCAATTTCATTGTTTTTCCTTAACTTAATAGTTAAGAAAAGAAAAAAAGAAGACTTTTTTTCATTGTCCAAGAATGTTTTTAAAAACAAACATAGGTTTTTTTATTTCAGTTATCCAAATTATCTATAAAAAAAATTAGATAGAATAACTTCGACCTTATCAACTGCTAATGAAAGAACGAAATCCGGATATATACCAATACCTATTACGGGTAAAAAGATGGAGATCGAAAGAAATAACTCTCGCGGTCCAGAATCAAAAAAAGAATCC